AATATATAGAATAATGAAAATCTATAATAGAAATGTTGCATATTTCTATATCTATATCTCCCGAGAACCTCCTTTTTTTTTACTATGAATCCCTGTTGGATCGTATTCTAACGAATCCTTAGGGAACTCGTAAGAAACTCTTTATTATAAGATAAGGACGGGAGAACAAGAATAAAAAAGCGGATTATCATACATATATTTTGTGTAGAAAGATGAATAGGTACACTTATTTAGTTCTACATTCCTTGCACTTATTATATACTTATAATAAATATACTTATCATAAGATATATTTCTAACAAGTACAAATTTATAATAAGTACAAATATTAAATCGAGGCACCTATTCTATGACAGATTTCAATTTACCCTCTATTTTTGTGCCTTTAGTGGGCCTAGTATTTCCGGCAATTGCAATGGCTTCTTTATCTCTTCATGTTCAAAAAAACAAGATTGTTTAGATCCGATGGGATCAAATCTCATCAATTTATTTTAACACTTGGACTTGGATCATAATACAGATATCTTTTAGTGGAATAGGGTACGGTACGACATGTGACTCCCTCCGAGCACAAATAAAAAAGCTGTTATTGTTATGCATGCAGATCCATGATATATGGATAAATGCATGTATATTGTATGTGGGTATAGCTGTTTTTGTTTTCAAATAGATCAGCGAATATCTGAAATAGAAAGTCAATGTATCTATATGTATGTAGATATACATAGTGGGATCATATGAAGGGGATGTTATTATTTTATATCTAACCAATTCGATGAATTACTCCTAATGGTTTACATCATAATAGTGCTAGTTGATGAGAGTTACTTCGGGATCAAAACAAAAAAAAAGTAAAGTCAAATTCATTTGGCTTATTCTATTCTCTCAATTCCAATAGAATGCAACTGGATCGAGTATGAACTGGCAATCCGAACGTATATGGATAGAACTTATAACGGGGTCTCGAAAAACAAGTAATTTCTGCTGGGCCTGTATCCTTTTTTTAGGTTCACTAGGATTCTTATTGGTTGGAACTTCCAGTTATCTTGGTAGGAATCTGATATCCGTATTTCCCTCTCAGGAAATCCTTTTTTTTCCCCAAGGAATCGTGATGTCTTTCTACGGGATCGCTGGTCTGTTCATTAGTTCCTATTTGTGGTGCACAATTTCGTGGAATGTAGGTAGTGGTTATGATCTTTTTGATAGAAAAGAAGGAATAGTGTGTATTTTTCGTTGGGGATTTCCTGGAATAAATCGTCGCATCTTCCTTCGATTCCTTATGAGAGATATCCAGTCAATCAGAATGGAAGTTAAAGAGGGTCTTTATCCTCGTCGTGTCCTTTATATGGAAATCAGAGGCCAGGGAGCCATTCCCTTGACTCGTACCGATGAGAATTTTACTCCACGAGAAATTGAACAAAAAGCTGCTGAATCGGCCTATTTCTTGCGCGTACCAATTGAAGTATTTTGAAATGAACTGAAGAATGAATGCTTTCTCCGCATGAGGGAAGGAACTCAGGAATCCCCTTTTTAATATAACTGAAGTTTCTTCGGAACGTTTATTCGAGCAAAACATGTTCGATTCTATTTCCCCCGTTCCGTTGGTAATACCGTTGTGTTGTGGCCCATAGAATAAAGCAGGCGGACGAATACGGAACAACCATAATAAGAAGCTATTTTTATCCACCAAAACTCTTTTTTTTACATATGGAACTAAACTCAATTCTTTCATACTAGTAACAAATCTAATAAGTATGTATTCATCACACATATCAGAACATTTCGGAATACAGTACAGAATTCATCTTTTTAGGACCAATATTTTGAATTGATACGTTAGATACAGATGGATCGTATCTCGTAAATTATCTCTCTTTCGTCAATCGATGTTTCTTTTTTTTTATCCTTTCTTTTGCTCCTTGATGACCAAACGATTGGATCTCTCATAACTATTCAATTTCTCTCTTGTTTTGCCACCCATTTCGGATTTCATCATCAATATTCTTCAGAAATATCCCCTCAATTATTCCTGGGCTGTGGGTAGCCAGTGAAACATTTCGAAATAATTGATTGATCCAGGGGGAGTTCTTTCGTCTCGAAATCCGAATAATATTCATTACTTCAAGTGGTTTTTCGGGCATTCATCGAAAGGAACAAATGAAGATACAATTGGTTCGAATTTGACCAATTGAGATATCTGGGAACTTGATTATTTCTTCATTCGAAACGGACCTTTATTCTATTTCTATATTCTTTCTAGATCCAAGGACTAAACAATTCAAAAAAAAAAAAGAAGGAATAGATCCGATCCATAGGTTCCATACCTTGTTATAGAACTCATGCTTCATAGAAATATCGGATCAGATAGAGTCGGCGAATGAAGCAGTTTCATTAACAATTTACAGAACAGATTAAAAGTGCCAAAAAAGAAAGCATTGACTCCCCTCCCATATCTTGCATCTATAGTCTTTTTGCCCTGGTGGATCTCTCTCTCATTTAATAAAAGTCTGGAACCTTTAGTTACTAATTGGTGGAATACAAGGCAATCCGAAACTTTTTTGAATGATATTCAAGAGAAGAACGTTCTAGAAAGATTCATAGAATTAGAACAACTATTCCTGTTGGACGAAATGATAAAGGAGTACCCGGAGACACAGATACAAAAGCTTCGTATAGGAATCCACAAAGAAACAATACAATTGGTCAAAATGCACAATGAAGATCATATCCATATAATTTTGCATTTCTCGACAAATATAATCTGTTTTGCTATTCTAAGTGGTTATTCTATTCTGGGTAATGAAGAACTTGTCATTCTTAATTCTTGGGTTCAGGAATTCCTCTATAACTTAAGCGACACAATAAAAGCTTTTTCTATTCTTTTATTAACTGATTTATGTATCGGATTCCACTCGCCCCATGGTTGGGAACTAATGATTGGTTCGGTCTACAAAGATTTTGGATTTGCTCATAACAATCAAATTATATCTGGTCTTGTTTCCACTTTTCCAGTCATTCTAGATACAATTTTGAAATATTGGATCTTCCATTATTTAAATCGTGTATCTCCTTCACTTGTAGTGGTTTATCATTCAATGAATGAATGACGAACTCATTTGATCTACCGATATCAATCAAATCCGAATGTTACTTCGTACATAAACAAACCATTTTTAATCTGACTCACTCTTTATACTTCTACCCGTCTAAGGGATTCCCCCTCCAGTACAATGGCAGAATCGTGGATAGGGAACTATACTAGCTACCTACCTAATTTATTGTAGAAATTTCCGGGATCAATAATTGGACCATGCAAAATAGAAATACCTTTTCTTGGGTAAAGGAACAGATGACTCGATTCATTTCCGTATCGATCATGATATATGTCATAACTCGGACATCTATTTCAAATGCATATCCCATTTTTGCGCAGCAGGGTTATGAAAATCCACGAGAAGCAACTGGGCGTATTGTATGCGCCAATTGCCATTTAGCTAATAAGCCCGTGGATATTGAGGTTCCACAAGCTGTGCTTCCTGATACTGTATTTGAAGCAGTTGTTAGAATCCCTTATGATATGCAACTGAAACAAGTTCTTGCTAATGGGAAAAAGGGGGCTTTGAATGTGGGGGCTGTTCTTATTTTACCCGAGGGATTCGAATTAGCTCCCCCCGATCGTATTTCTCCCGAGATGAAAGAAAAGATAGGCAATCTGTCTTTTCAGAGTTATCGCCCCACTAAAAGAAATATTCTTGTGGTAGGTCCTGTTCCTGGTCAGAAATATAGTGAAATCGTCTTTCCCATTCTTTCCCCGGACCCTGATACTAAGAAAGACGTTCACTTCTTAAAGTATCCCATATATGTAGGTGGGAACAGGGGAAGAGGTCAGATTTATCCCGATGGGAACAAGAGTAACAATACAGTCTATAATGCTACAGCAGCAGGTATAGTAAGCAGAATAGTACGTAAAGAAAAAGGGGGGTATGAAATAACCATAGCTGACGCATCGGATGGACACCAAGTGGTTGATATTATACCTCCAGGACCAGAACTTCTTGTTTCAGAGGGTGAATCTATCAAGCTTGATCAACCATTAACGAGTAATCCCAATGTGGGTGGATTTGGTCAGGGAGATGCAGAAATAGTACTTCAAGATCCATTACGTGTCCAAGGTTTGTTGTTCTTCTTGGCATCTGTTATTCTGGCACAAATCTTTTTGGTTCTAAAAAAGAAACAGTTTGAGAAGGTTCAATTGTCCGAAATGAATTTCTAGATCCACGGATTCATCAAGCTGGTAAAAAGAGCCGAATTGTTGTGATCGATGCAATTATGTATGATTCAAAAAAATCATGGAAAATGTTTTGCTTGCTTTGTTTATACTGTTTTTCTGCGAGATGCCGGAAATTGCTTGTATCCCATTCCTAGCAATAGTATGTATATTGTGAAGAAGACTACTTGATCCCCCCTTCTTTTTTTCAATCAAAATGGGAGTGTTGTGACTATGCTAGGACTCCCATTGGCAGATTGTAAATGCCATGTAATGCATCAATAGTTTTTTTGTACCTAATAGAATCGAATTCTAATAGATAATAGGCATAAGTAGGAGGGGAATACACGCGGATAAATGAAAGGAACAAATGATTCTAGGAGGGATTACTCGTCTTCCTAATCTTCCACACAAGAAAAGGGTGGAAAATTCCTTTTCTTGTGTGGAAATAATAATGATTATTGATCCTGTTCGTCAAAGATTACTATTTATTTGATTTTCCAGTTCTATCGGAACTCGTTTGTTTCGATTCATAAGAAGTAGTGGACAAACAAAAAAAGGGGTGGGAGTAACTTACTGAGCAAATAAAACTTCTTCAATGAACTTATAAAAAAAAAATGAACTTATAAAAAAAAGTAAAAATAAAAAAGAAAATTTTAACTGTGATGAGATAATCAATAAGGATTGGGATATGCGCAAAAATCCAAGATTTCATCTTTTCGCCCGGAGCATT